TTCATGTTACGAACTTGATGTTGATAAATCCACGAATCTAGAAATTCATTTCGGACAGTTGAACCTTCTCGAACTGTTTCTTTTTAAGAACCAAAAAGATTTGTGCCAAAATAACAGATGCAAAGAAGAACAAAAGGCCTTGTACGCGCAATGGGTCTTGAAGTACTATTTCTGCATCTCCCTGACCAAATCCACCCACATTAGGATTACTCGTTAATGGTTGATCAAGTTTGATGGATTCACCCTCTGAAACAAGAAGTTCTGGTCCTGGAGGGATAATATCAACCACTTCACGTCCATCTGAGGCATCCGCTATGGTTATTTCGTACCCGCCCTTTTCTTTTCGTAAAATTTTCTTTACTGTACCTGCGGCTGTAGGATTATAAACTGTATTATTACTCTTGCTCCCGTCCGGATAAATCTGACCCCTTCCTCTGTTACCACCTACGTATATCGGATATTTTAAGAAGTGAACATCTTTCTTAGTAGCAGGGTCTGGGGAAAGAATAGGAAAGGTGATTTCACTATATTTTTGCCCAGGAACAGGGCCTATCACAAGAATATTTTTTTTATTGGGTCGATAGCTCTGAAAAGAAAGATTGCCTATCTTTTCTTTCATCTCGGGAGAAATACGATCGGGTGGGGCTAATTCAAATCCCTCGGGTAAAATAAGAACAGCCCCTACATTCAAACCCCCCTTTTTGCCGTTAGCAAGAACTTGTTTTAGTTGCATATCATAAGGAATTCGAACAACTGCCTCAAATACAGTATCAGGAAGGACCGCTTGTGGAACCTCAATATCCACGGGCTTATTAGCTAAATGGCAATTGGCACATACAATACGACCAGTTGCTTCTCGTGGATTTTCATAACCTTGCTGTGCAAAAATGGGATATGCATTTGAAATGGATGACCGAGTTATTATATATATCATGAGCGATAGGGAAATGAATCGAGTAATCTGTTCTTTTATCCAAGAAAAGGTATTTCTAGTTTGCATGGTCCAATCGTTGATCCCGAAAATTTCTACAATAAATTGGGTAGGTTGCTAGTATAGTTCCCTATCCGCGATTCTGCTATTTACTTTACTGAACTAAATTTACTTTAACTGAAACAAACAATATTACTGAAATATGGGAGGAACTCCCCGCCTTGGCTGGGTAGAAATAGAAAGAGTAAGTACGATTTTAAATGCTTTGATTATGTACAAAGTAAGAAACATTAGAATTATAAATTCTAATTGGATTTTGGATTAATGTCCGTATTTCTTTTTTCTTTTCAGTCATTCAGTGAATGATAAATCACTACAAGCGATGGAGATACACGATTTAAATAACGGAAAATCCAATATTTCAAAATTGTATCTAGAATGACTGGAAAGGTGGAAACAAGACCAGATATAATTTGATCGTTATGAGCAAATCCAAAATCTTTGTAGATAGAGCCAATCATTAGTTCCCAACCGTGAGGCGAATGAAATCCGATACATAAATCAGTTACTAAAAGAATAGAAAAAGCTTTTATTGTGTCGCTTAAGTTATATAGGAATTCCTGAATCCAAGAGTTAAGAAGAATAAGTTCTTTATTCCCCAGAACAGAATAACCACTTAGAATAAGTAAACAAATTATATTTGTTGAGAAGTGCAAAATCATCTGGATACAATCCTCATTGTGCATCTTGATCAATTGAATCGTTTCAGTGTGGATTCCTATACGAAGCTTTTGTAGATGTCTTTCCGGGCATTCTTTTATCATTTCGTCCAACAGGCGGAGTTCCTCTAATTCGATGAATTTTTCTAGAAGACTCTTTTCTTGAATATCATTCAAAAAAGTTTCGGATTGCTTAATATTCCACCAATTAGTAATCCAAGATTCCAGACTTTTTTGAAATGATAAAGAGATCCACCAGGGTAAAAATACTATAGATGCAAGATATAGAAAAGGAATAAATGCTTTCTTTTTTTCCATTTTTTTTTTTTTTCATCTATAAATTGTTAACGAATCCATCGCGTTCGTCGAATCTATGCGATCTAATATTTCTATCAAACATGAGTTCTATTACAAAGTATCGAATCCACGAATCTATGAATCTATTCTCTGTTTTTTTTTTATTTGGTAATTAGTCTTTGAATCTTGAAAGAATACAAAAATAGAAAAAGAGTCCACTTCAAATTCGAAGCAATTCCTTTCTTTTGATGAATACGCGGCAGAGCCACTTCCATTTTCAATTAATGAATAATATTTATTTTGATTTCAAGACGAGAGAACTCACCTTCTACAAAAATATCAAATATTTGGCAAAATTTCACACCTTACCCATAGCACAAAATAAAGAATTGTGGATCTAAATGTGATGATCAAAAAGGGGTGGCAAAACAAGACAGAATTTGGATAATTAAATTATCGTTATGTTCTAATTATAAGATAGAATCTTTGATCATTAAAGAGAACAAAAGAAAGGATAAAAATAAAAAGAAAAATTGCTAAAAAAGAGACGAAATTTAAAATTTACATGATTTATTTGTATTTTGTATTGTATCTAACCTATCAATTCAAAATACTGGGTTTAAATAAATTTATTTATTTCTATTTTTTACTTTTTTTTTACTGAATTGAGTTAAGTAGATTTCCATACGAATAAAAGACCTCTTTTTATAGACAAATTTTGTCAAAAATTTTTAAGCTTGAATCTAATCTATTAACTAGTAAGCTAATAAATTTGTCGACAAAAACAGTTTTCCTTTTTGGTTGTTCTGTATACGTCTGCTTTGACCCGCATAGGCATTCGGATGAGATTTCCGTTGAAATTTCCCTTAAGGTATGCTGTAGAAAAATAGGATTGTAGAGTTTTTTTTTTATTCCGAGCTAAGAATAAGATAAGAAATAAGAAAAAGTGAATTTCAAAATACTTCAATTGGTACACCCAAAAAATAGGCCAATTCAGCAGCTTTTTGTTCAATTTCTCGTGGAGTCAAATTCTCATCAGTACGAGTCAAGGGAATGGCCCCCTGACCTCTGATTTCCAGATAAAGGACACGACGAGTAGAAATACCCTCTTTAAGTTCTATTCTAATAGACTGAATATCTTTTATAAGAAATCGGAGGAAGATGCGACGATTTTTTCCGGGAAATCCCCAACGAAAAATACATACTATTCCTTCTTTTCTATCGAATCGATCATAACCACTACCCACATTCAACAAAATTGTACACCACAAATAGGAGCTAATAAAGAGGCCTGCGATCCCATAGAAAGACATCACGAGCCCTTGCGGAAAAAAAATGATTTGCTGGGGGGGAAATAAAGATATCAAATTCCTACCAAGATAGCTGGAAATTCCAACCAATAAGAAGCCTAATGAACCTAAAAAAAGGATAAATGCCCAGCAGAAATTACTTATTTTTCGAGATCCCGTTATAAGTTCTATCCATATACGTTCTGATCGCCAATTCATACTAGATCTGGTTGCATTTAATTTGAATGGAAAGAATACCAAAAATGAATTTGACTTTCCTTACTCTTTTTGTTTCCGATGTAACTCTCATCAACTAGTACTATTCTGATGTGAATCTTTACTTTAAATTAGTTATATCGAAGATAATAAGATCTACCCCTATATCATGTTTCCACTAAGGGCTCTTTCTTTCATTTATGTTTGGGAGAAATCACATGGTATACCATTCTGCTAAATCGATATCTGTGTTATGATTCAAGTCTAAGTCTTGAAAAATGAGATTTGGCCTACAAGATCTAAACAATCTTGTTTTTTTGAACATGAAGAAATAAAGAAGCCATTGCAATTGCCGGAAATACTAGGCCCACTAAAGGCACAAAAATAGATGGAAAGTTGATAGTTGTCATAGAATGGGTACCTCGATTTACTATATTGTACCTGTTTATTATATATATATTTATATTTTTTTTTATTAATTATATTAATTAATTAATTCGAATTCTAGAGAAGTGAGTATAGCATATAATAAGTGCAAGGAATGTCGAACTAAAAAAAAGAAGCTTTCTACATATAATATATGCTAATTGACTTTACTTTATTATTCTTCATCTTTTCTTCTTTTTTTTCTTCTAATACCTAATAAAATACCTAAAAAAAAACAGAAAATAAATAGAAAGAATAAGGTTTTTTTATAACTTATAAATACAATTTCCAAAGGATTCTTTAGAATCCGATCCATACCTCTTGGATCGGATTCCCGGAAAATCTCGAAAGATGCAAAAAGCTATTTTTGCTGTAGTAATTATATACTATACATATGTAAGAAGGGGACATTCTATTTTTTAATTTCATTTAATTCCAATAAACCAAAAACCAAATACTTTATTGACATTGACACAAATAATTGACCTTAATGTTCGGCTTTATTTTGATTCAAAGGAAAAAAAGCGTGCAGCTGAAATAACTCACTTAGAACGGCTTTTAAAAGATTACGTGGGACGATTGGATCGAATAAACCCTTATGGAATAAATATTCGGCTGCTTGTGACCCTTCCGGTACTGTCTTATTCAATGTTTGTTCAATTACTCTTTTACCCGCAAATGCAATGTAGGCATTGGGTTCGGCAATAATGATATCCCCCAACATACCAAAACTTGCTGTCACCCCACCAGTAGTAGGAGATGTAAGAATTGATACATAAAATAATTTTTTATTTGATTGATAATCATATAAAACAGACGATATTTTAGCCATTTGCATTAGGCTCAAACTTCCCTCTTGCATGCGTGCTCCTCCGGAAGCACATACTATAATAAGGGGTAGGAATTTTTTGGTAGCATACTCAATCAACCGGGTGATTTTTTCCCCTACTACAGATCCCATACTACCTCCCATAAACTGAAAATCCATAACCCCAATTGCTACAGGAATACCGTTTAGTTGACCTATACCCGTTTGAACAGCTTCAGTTAACCCTGTCTTTCTTTGATAAGAATCAATACGATCTTTATAAGGTTCCTCCTCCGAATGAAATTCAATGGGAT